ATAGCACCTGCCCCCGTAGAGATTTCTCGGTTTCGAAATTTCTCAAAACCTTGAGTAGTAAAAAAGAGTGGGATGCTGTATTTCCAGGATTGGATTTCATATTCGAATGAACCTCGTAATCGTAAGAAAGTAGGTTTTTTAGCTATGGACCTAGCAAAAGAAAAATTGAGATAGGTTCCTATAGTATTGGATTCCCCCCCTCACAATCGGACGTGAAGGTTTCCTCTCATCCGGCTCAAGTAGTTACACCAAATAAAGAAAGGGGTTCTTCTTCTTTTTAAACTTTGTTCGAGAAAACCCTACAAAAAGCTACTCTTTACTCAAGTTCCCAGTAAGGACCAGCCTTTCATTGATTCATTCTTATCTTTTTTTTGTTATTTTCACTCTAACCCTTTTTCCTTTCTTTTATGTTGTTTACGAAAAAAAGGAAATGTGAAGTTATTGAGTAGTCTACTTCCCCTCAAATGATGAATCCCCTGAAAGGAATATTGTGGGACTCGTAAAGGATTTATTTGTCTATATATTGTATTGTTCCATTCGATCTTTTTTAGGTCTCTACTCACCTCGATGGTTATGTGCCATGATATCCCTTGAAGCATATATGCGATAGATAAGCTCCCGTAACCATGCCATATTCACTTGCGCTTGAGATTTTCTTTCTCAAAGAAATGGAATGTCTAATTCCACAAAAAGTCTTTTTTTTCACGAGGTATAACTAACTATTCCTATATTATCTGTTACGGAATCGACCATGGATCAATTCCCCTTTTCTTCCATTTTTAAGTCTTGAATGCACCCATAATTCTGAGCTTCATGTTCCTCCTCCCAAGATACATGTCAGAGCCGGGGGCATCCCAATCAGATTAAATGGGATGACAGTTTCTCAGTCCAAATCTGTCAAATGAAAATTTCGATCAAATCACACATCGCAATATACTAGGCCCTCTAATTCCCTAAGGGGCTTATCTAAAAGATTCGCAATATAACTAGGAAGACGTTTCAAATACCACACATGAGTCACTGGACATGTCAGTTTGATGTATCCCATTTGGTACCTTCGTATCCGAGAATCAACAAATTCCACCCCGCATTCTTCACAATATTTCGGGTCTTCTTTTTCAGCCCCAATCCCTCGGTAATTTCCACAAGCACAAATCCCACTTTTTATGGGTCCAGAAATTCTTTCACAAAACAATCCATCTTTCTCCGGTTTATTAGTTTTATAATGAAAAGTATAGGGTTTTGTCACCTCTCCAACTATCTCTCCATTGGGTAGAATCTTTTTTGCCCAAGCCCTGATTTGTTGAGGGGAAACTGGTCCAATTCGAAGTTGTTGATGTTTATACTGGTCGATCATAGAATAGAAATTCTGATTCATTGAGATCAAGCTTCCTTCCTATTCATCTGGAAGTTCTTTTCAGATACAAGGAAATGATTCAGTTCCAGGGCCAAAGATCGTAGTTCTCGAACGAGCAATCGAAAAGATTCTGGAGCACCCTCTGGATTAGGTACTGTTGATCCAATAATCGTAGCACCAAGTACTTCTTGACGAGCTCTAATATGATCAGATTTATAAGTAAGCATCTCTTGTAAAATATGAGCAACACCAAATCCCTCTAGAGCCCAAACTTCCATTTCTCCTACTCTTTGTCCCCCTTGTTTGGCCCTCCCTCTAAGGGGTTGTTGTGTAACAAGTGCGTAATGCCCACTGGAACGTCCATGGATTTTATCATCAACTTGATGAATTAATTTTAGGATATAGGACTTTCCTATTAGAACAGGTTGTTCAAAAAGATCTCCTGTTCTTCCATCAAAGATTCTGCTTTTTCCCGGATATTCGGGTTCAAATACCCATGGATTTCTTGTTTGCTTACTGGCTTCATATAATTCAGAAAACACTAGTTTTCTTGAGGCCTCTTGCTCATATCTCTCATCAAAGGGCCCTATTCTATAATGTTTCTTTAGCAGATCCCCCGCTAACCCGAGCGAACATTCAAATATCTGTCCCACATTCATTCGTGAGGGGACTCCTAATGGATTGAATACCATATCAACGGGCGTTCCATCTTGCAAATAGGGCATATCTTGTCTAGACAAAATCTTAGAAATTATACCCTTATTCCCATGCCTTCCAGCTACTTTATCACCTACTTTGATTTCACGTTTCTGTGAAATATATACACGAATCCTTTCTGGATTAGAATTGGAAACCCCCTTTCTATGGATCCATCTCACATCAATAACTCGACCCCTTCCCCCTATAGGTAGTCTTAGAGAAGTTTCTTTTGAAGTGGATACCTGAATGCCAAGTATAGCTCGTAATAATCTATCCTCCGGGGCATATGAAGATTCGCTCGCTGTCTGAGGTGTTAATTTACCTACTAAGATATCACCTGTTTCTATCCAAGATCCCAGCATCACAATTCCATTTCTGTCTAAATTTCGGAGTAAACGAGCCTCTAAATGCGGAATATCCTTAGTGATTCTTTCAGGACCTTGGCTTGTTAAATGAGTCTGAATTTCATATTTCCGGATGTGAAAAGAAGTATAAATATCTTCATAGACCAGACGTTCGCTAATTAGTACTGCGTCTTCAAAATTGTAACCTTCCCATGGCATATAAGCTACTAATACATTTTTTCCTAAAGCGAGTTCCCCACCAGCTGTAGCCGCACCACCCGCTAGAATTTGTCCCTTTTTAATGTATTTACCCCGCTTAACCTGAGTTTTTTGATGCATACAAGTATTTTTGTTGGAACGTTGATACATAACTAATGGAATGCTTAGAGTATCCCCATTACTTGAGAAAATGATCTTTTGAGTATCAGTATAAATGATTTTTCCCTTGCGTTCGGCTATAGCTGAAATCCCCGAATCTAGAGCCGTTTGGCCTTCCAACCCAGTTCCAACAATGCACTTCTCGGACCGAGAAAGGGGAACTGCTTGACGCTGCATATTAGAACTCATTAAAGCTCGATTCGCATCATTATGCTCGATAAAAGGAATGAGGGAAGCTCCAATCGAAAAATATTGGAAGGGAAAAATGCTTCTAAGATGAATCTCTTCCCATGCAATAGTCAGGAATTCTTGACGATATCGAGCAGGAACAACCTGTTGTTCTTGAATACCCCGATTCAAGGCCAAAGAATTTCCTGCTGCTACCATATAATATTCATCTCTATTTGGTGATAAATAAACCATCTGTGCCTCTTTTGATCTCTCAGATAATTTATAAAACGGACTCTCTATAGATCCCCAATAACCAACCTTCACATGAATAGCTAATGATCCGATAAGTCCAACATTGATTCCTTCGGACGTGTCAATAGGACAAATACGTCCATAGTGACTCGGGTGGATATCTCGTATCCGAAAACTAGCAGTTCGCCCCGTCAATCCTCCAGGACCCAAATAACTCCATTTTCGCCCATGAACAATTTGTGTCAACGGATTAGTTCGATCCAAAACTTGAGATAAAGGGTGTAGGCCAAAAAACGATTCATAAGTAGTTGTTAATGAAGTTGAAGTTACCAAATTTTGAGGAGTAGGTATCAATTTATGCCTGATTGCTCCACATATAGTTCCTCGAACCGTATTTTCTAAACGAACAAGAGCCAATCCGAATTGATCCTGTAATAGATCTGCTACAGAACGAATACGTTTATTTTTCAAGTGATTCATATCGTCAAGTGTACCCATTCCCAATTTTATTCCAATCAAATGATCCACAGCAGCCAATAGATCTCGTGGTAACAAAAAAGTATTGTTTTGGGGTATATCAAGATTCAGTCTCCGGTTCATATTTCGTCGACCAATCTTTCCTAATTCACATCTTTGTTGAAAAAATTTCTTTTGTAATTCCTTGCATAAGGACTCAGAAAATACCGGATCCCCCCCTACACAGGCAAATTGTTGATAAAACTCCAAAATAGCACTTTCTTTTGACCCAATATTTTTTTTCTCTTTATCATTCGGGAAAGACAAGAAAATCTCAGGGTAACAAACATTATCTAGAATTTCTCTTATATTCGAACCCATAGCTGATGATAGAACTAGAATAGATATTTTTTGTTTTCTACTTACACGGGCCCATATCCTTGCCTTTCTATCAATTTCTAATTCCGACCTTCCCCCCCAATCCGATATTATAGTACTGGTATAGACAGAAATTCCGTTATGTTCCAATTCTGAACGGTAGTAAATACCGGGACTTTGCAATATTTGGTTGATCACAATTCGGTATATTCCATTTACTATAGAGGTTCCAAAAGAATTCATTATAGGGATGTTTCCAATAAAAACGGTTTGTTCTTGCATATTTCTACCGGTTTTCCAAATTAAGACCGCGGGTACATATAATTCAGAAGAATATGTGAGTGATTCATACACAGCATCTCTTTCTTTTATCAAGGGCTCTACCAATTGATATGTTTCCACAAATAATTGAAATTCAATTTCTTGATCTCTATCTTCAATTTTTTGAAACTTATGAAATTCTTCCGTCAAGCCCTGATTAATGAACCTACAAAATCCCTCAAATTGTATCTGACTAAATCCAGGTATTGTGGACATTCCCTCATTTCCATTCTGGAGCATCTTAATCTGAAGTTTCCTCTTTATTGAAAAAATCCCATTATTGGCTTGGCTCACTATTCATCGAACCCTACCTATTGATCTAGCAATGATGGAATGGATATTCTGTTTACTGAATCACATAAAATTTTAGTCAACTCCATCCATATATATCATACATATGAACGGAAGCAAGACAGAGAAATGGAGGGCATTTTCGATGCAAATTCGAATTTGAGCTTGAGCCAGGTACAAATAGAAAGAAATGGAAATTGATAAAGCATTCCTGGGAAAAATTCTGTCACTTAGGCTGATGGAGTCTTTTATCGGATATCTAAATTGATCCAATTTATACCTAATTCTTTTATTATGATATTATGATCAGGGTACAAAAAAATAAAAAATCAATGAAATATTCAAGCACGATGATCCTATATAGGGATAGGATATGTGCATAAGAAATAGACCCGGGCTCGGTATCCACGTATAAAAATATCTGTTCTGGAGTTTACACTGTTCTGGGGTTTACATATACACATATATTTTCTTATAATTAGAATTGATAATGATTAGTCGTAAATCAATTGGATTTTGCATCCATTAAGATAATACAAATGGAGATACAAAATTAAGAGCTGTTCGCTAATTCAAAGTAAGAAAAGTAAGTAAGAGTAAAAGAGTAATAAGTAAATAGTTAATGAAATAAAGAGTGAATTATTCTAAATTGCCCTGCATTTTACAGTCTGTGCTGTGACCGGGGCCGGGAATCTTTTCACTTTTCTATCAAATCTAGAGAAAAGTGAAAAGAGAAGGTAAGTTTTTAAGCGACGCGTGTTTTGAGATAAAATCAATCGAAGAAAAGAATAGAAACAGGATCCAATAAAAAGGAGGAATTCTTTTTTGGAAAAAGAAAAGATAAGTACAACGGGATTCAAGATCCAAAAAGAAAAGGAATTCAGAAAGTAAAAAATTCAAATCAAAACAAAATGAGGAGAGGAATAGAAATAGAATAATAATAAAGAAATAATAAATAGGATTCTAGAAATTCTAGAAAGATAAGAATATATAATTTCTTTATTTCTTTATCCATTTTGGATGGAATTTGGCGGCATGGCCAAGTGGTAAGGCGGGGGACTGCAAATCCTTTATCCCCAGTTCGAATCTGGGTGTCGCCTGATCAACAAAAAAAGACTTGGAATTTCTTAATCCTGTTGATCGAACTTGACGAATCCTTGTCCCGCAAAAGCATAGGCAAGGGCTAGGTCTGTCGATACTTTATTTTGAGAACCCGTAGGGCCTATAAAAAAAAAGACTGTCATCTTTTTTCTCAAAATCTGGGTTCTGAGTGTGGCTCAAACAGGTACCAATAAATCTGAAGCAACCCAATCTTCTTAATGATTGGTTTGGGCTATTCTGAATTGAATCAAATAAAAGAAATAGTGAGAATCATTCTGGGCATCAGAACTATGAAAGTAAGAATAAAGTCAGAAGTCGGAAATCTTGGTATACAAAGGTTCCTAAGAGACACTCCATTTTGGTAAGAAAGGATTCTAAAAAATACTATAAAGACTCCCTAATTATTTTACACTATAACTTCACTTAATATTGAAATATTGAGGTAGTGTCTACTAACTCTGTCTGCGATGAGATTAGATTGGATAGGCTGATGGTAAATTCATTGAATAATTGTGGAAAGAACTTATTTGTATCCAGACTCACTAGAGGCTCTGAGTGCTGCTCATAAATTGAATCAGAATGGTTGAACGGCTCTTCTTTTTTTTCTTATATCTTATATTTTCTATTTTTTTTTCAATTCTTTCTATTTCAATAGAATTCTATTGAATAAGAAATATAGGAAATTTTTATGAGTGGATTTCTGAAATTGTTTCATAAAGAGCCGTAAGTAAGAATCCTATTTTGACTCTGCACCATTCATTCCACTATGATTATGAATCAATAATGGAATAATTCCTTCAATAGGGGACATCATTCACATGGATATAGTAAGTCTCGCTTGGGCTGCTTTAATGGTAGTGTTTACATTTTCTCTTTCACTTGTAGTATGGGGAAGGAGTGGGCTTTAGAGCTAGGAATATTACTAATTTAGTACTTTACTGAAAAATCTACTTGTATCAATTGTGATCGTTTTGCGAAAGCTTAAAAAAAAAACTTGACTTGCTTTAGTTTATCTATATTTTAGTTTATCTATATCTATATATTCTTTATTAGTAGTATTAGATTCTTCTATTTAATCCTCTATTAAATATTTTTCTTTTATTATTCTATTTTATTCTATTTATAGAATATATGATATGATATGGTATTTATATGGTATATTATGGTATATTATACCCGTACGATTCTTCCTACATTAATTCTTTTGAAGGGCCCCCGGATCCATATCCATAAGCATAAGAAGAGATAGAAAAAATCAGGAATTCAAGCAGTTGGGCTTGCAATTCTTTTGGGTTGATCGAAATGCATACAAATGGGTGTAGAGAAAAAATCGAAAATTCGAGTGCTATTTCGTTTTGATGTACGTCTAATATATATTTAGATATAGAATAGATATCTATTTATCTATTGTCAATTTATCTATATAAGAGAAAGCTTCTTTCTGTATACAATACAACTTTATGTTTTATGTACTAAGAATATGAATGAATATGAAATATTCTACAATACTCAATTGTATAGTGTGGTAGAAAGAGCTATATATAGCTCTTTCTACCATACTATCTCAGATACTTCTGATTCTTTAAGACTTAAATAGAGTTTTAAACCTTTTCATTTCTTCAATCATTGATAAAAATGAATAATTCAAGTTTCATTAAAATTAATCATTTTGGCTGACTGTTTTGACGTATATGATAAGTAAAAAGGCAGTAGGAACTAAAATGAACAGCGCAGTAGCAATAAGCGCAAGAATATTGACTTCCATAATCTCTTTGTTTTCTTCTTTCACAATAATTCGGGATCTAATCCCATAGAGATGATAAAGTGGACTCCTATCAATTCAAAGGTAAAGGTATGAATTACATCTTGATGATACTAACAATATTATGAATAACAATATCAAATCGATTTATCGTCGCGAATCAAATAGTATAACATAGTATAACATAGGAAGATCTTTTATCCATACTCAATATAAATGAAATAGAAAGAAAGAAAAATAGGATTCTTTCTTGTTATTGAATCAGAAATCCCATTTCATTTTCCCTCTTTTCCTTTTCTATCACCTATTCTTATACACTTATCCAATTCTTATTCCTTTACTTATATATAATATAGAAAATATACATAAAAAATGTAGTGTGCAATTTGGATGAGAATAAGATAGATTGTTTCTAATTAGTCATTGCGGATACACAAACAAAGTTTCTTCGGAACTAAGGAAGGTGTGGTTTCATCTGAACCCGAAAAGTACTCTATCAAGATAATTATGTGAAGTTCATTGTTTATCGTACAATAAACGAAGACAATTTGTGTCTGTATTCTCGGTCAAAATAGGGGCACTCTATTTCATTTCGTTGATCACGAAAATAACAATTGAAAAGAAAATAAGACGAGTATTATCGCTCTTCAAATACTGAATATAGTCTGTCTTACTCTAGTAATTAGTAAGAAGTAACGATTTTACAAATCTACATATGTTTCTCCCTTACCAATCAGTGCTAGTAGAAGAAATAAAAATTTCCATATTTATCTGATGAGAAATGCGAAACGAAAACAAAAGAAAGAAATAAGGATTCCCTCCAGAGATTAGATTTCGTTCCCCGTCTTCTCTTTCACGAAAAAGAGAGAGATGAGTTGATCAATTCATCGGATCGGGACTGACGGGGCTCGAACCCGCAGCTTCCGCCTTGACAGGGCGGTGCTCTGACCAATTGAACTACAATCCCAGCCATATGCATGGCATACATAGTCTTATGATTTCAGAAGAGCATTCTATTTGTCGTGTTGCAACAGAAACACGAATTATATAGGAATATCCTATTCACATAGATATGGACTTGAGTGAGAGTGGCATAGATTACTAGTAATCTATGGTTATTTTTAATCTATGGTTATTTTCTTGTATTTACTGTATTGCAAATGAAAATAAAAAGAATGGATGAGAAAAAATGGACTTTTTTTTCTTTCTTTTATACGGATCCGGTATTTCTGTTTCTAGAGGACAAATTCTTTAGACCTTCTTCATGGAGCGACGAATTCTTGGGCCGAGCTGGATTTGAACCAGCGTAGACATCTCGCCAACGAATTTACAGTCCGTCCCCATTAACCACTCGGGCATCGACCCAGGAAGAATGAATTCTAGGTTTCTTGATAATCCATGACCAACTTCCTTTCGTAGTTCACTACCCCCAGGGGAAGTCGAATCCCCGTTGCCTCCTTGAAAGAGAGATGTCCTGAACCACTAGACGATGAGGGCATACCCGCCCCGACTGTCATCATACTATGACAATAGTATGAGTAGTTTTTTGGAATTGTCAATATATAATGAGAATCAAATGTATAACTAGATCCAAGAAGTCTTTCCTACTTTTATGTTATGATCCCATAGAATTCTTTGGATTTGATGGTTCGTTCATGAATTAGCTATCCCATACTCCCATAAAGATTCTATCCTAGAACTATATAGAGAACTCTAACTATATATATATACTAATACTATATATGAATATGATTATGATCATATATAATCTAAGTATATACTCTATATGATTATGAGAATATATAGATATAGATGAAAATATATTCAATTTGAACTCATTGCTTCGTTCAGCGTTCAGATGAGTTATGCCTATCGCTATCTCACACTAAGCAAAAAAGGATTGAAACATTTTCTTTTTATAAGAATTCGGTTCAGGTTACGAATCCCCCCATCACATGATTCAATAAAAGATCTTGAATATATGTCGGATTGGTATATATATATATCAGTCAAGTGAATCTTGTTCTGATGGAAAAGTCAACAAAGCAAGTAGGGTTGACCTTGAAACAATTCAATGCATTTTTTCTTTTCTTTTTTATCAAAATATGAATCTTACCCACTTCCTATATAAATCAAACCGATTGTTCCATTATGAGTCTATTGCATATATATCATAATGGAAGATTAAGATGCCTAATTCATGAATTGAAAAAAAAAAGGGCCCTTTTAACTCAGTGGTAGAGTAACGCCATGGTAAGGCGTAAGTCATCGGTTCAAATCCGATAAGGGGCTTTTTCCACTAAACTAAAATCTGAGTCTTCGTTTTTAAGCGGGGAATAGAAATCTTTTTGATATTTCTAAAAAAACGAGAACGACCACCATTATGATTAGAATGAGTTCTGATTAGGAGGAGTCTTCCCCGTAATGACATAGTCATCCTCTTCATGTCTCATTATTCCATTTTTTTGTCCTGAGACATAAATATCCAAC